TTAAAAAGTATTGGAATTTTTAGTACCTAAAATTGTGCTTGAAAATTGTTCTAAAGAAAGGGTCTAAATTTTTGCTAAAAATAATAAATTAAGTACATATATATATATATATATATATATATATGCAATAATTAATTTATCACGCTTCATTAATTAGCACGTTCTAGGGCCTGCCTTGAGTTTAGGGGTTTGGCAAGAATAACAGGACTCTGTGAGCGTAGGGGGTAAGGGGGTTTGTCGCGCAAAAGCCTCAAGGGGGGACTATCATAGTATGTTGTATTGGGATAATATATGTGTAGATTTAATTATTATGTCTTACAAGAATTCATTTATATTACTCATGCAGGAGAAATGCAGTACCTTGTCTAACATTTGAATTTGCACTCTGAGATGCAAGATAAAGTATACCAAAAAAGAATTACCCCATGTAGAATAGAGAATGCTTGCATGTGGGGTAAAGGACTGTATGATTGACATCACTGGCTAGTCAATGTAGAATGAATCACCACATGAGACCTTAAAGCGATGCTCTTGAAGTAGGAGTCAGATGCCAGTAATAGTTAAATATTTAACAACCCTTATTTGTATGTCCTTGATTCTATCATTAATATATATTACATAAATAAATCATTGTGAGTCTTATTAATTAATGATCTTCTTGAATTTTAGTACTTGCTTTATGGGTAAGATAGTGAAATGGTGATAATGCATATATATATATATATACTACACATGCCCTCATGCATTTATTGTGCATTTAGCATTAATGTGTAAGGACATTTTTTTAGTGATTCTTGATATCTGGTACATTTTACCGGCAGAAAATAGTTTAGTTTAGAATCTTGGCTTTGGGAGTCAGGGGTGGGAGTTAAAATCTCTCTTTTCTGGGTTACGGCTTTAGGGAGGAGTTTAACCTCCGCTCTTCGGATTACAAGACCGATGCTTTAATCTAAGCTACTAAGGCGGCTTAATACAGCGTTTTGTTTTCTAATCATCCTACTAGTGGGAATATAATTAGGAATAGTGAAAAATATAGTACGGATGCGATTTGTCCGATAATAATGAATGGGTGTTCTACTGGTATTCCTCCAATTCATGTTAAAATAATTATGTCCGCTACTAAGACTCAAAACAGGAATTGTGTGGCTGGACGAAATGATATCCCTCGTTGTTTTGAGGTGTGAAGAAGTGGCACTACTAGGAGTACTAAGATCGAGAAAAGTAAGGCAAGTACTCCCCCCAGCTTGTTGGGGATAGAGCGTAAAATGGCGTAGGCAAATAAAAAATATCACTCTGGTTTAATATGTGGTGGTGTAACTAGCGGGTTAGCTGGTGTAAAATTTTCTGGGTCTCCTAGAAGGTTGGGGGAAAACAATGCCAGGGCCGAGAGGGCTGAAAGTATTACTACAAATCCGAGAAGGTCTTTATAAGAAAAATATGGGTGAAATGGAAGTTTGTCCGCGTTGGAGTTTAGTCCTAGAGGGTTGTTTGACCCTGTTTCATGAAGGAATAATAGATGCATTATTGTTATTGCTACAACAATGAACGGCAGAAGGAAGTGAAATGCAAAGAATCGGGTTAGTGTTGCGTTGTCTACAGAAAACCCCCCTCAGATTCATTGAACTAATATGTCACCTATATATGGGACGGCTGATAGTAAATTTGTAATAACCGTGGCTCCTCAGAATGATATTTGTCCTCATGGGAGAACGTAACCAACGAATGCTGTTATTATAACTAGAAGAAAAAGGACTACTCCAATATTTCAGGTTTCTTTATATAAATATGAGCCATAGTATAATCCTCGGGCAATATGGATGTAGAGGCAGATAAAGAAGAATGATGCCCCGTTGGCATGCATATTTCGGATTAGTCAGCCGTAGTTGACGTCTCGACAAATGTGAACTACAGATGAGAATGCGGTTGAGATATCTGAGGTGTAATGTATAGCTAGGAATAATCCTGTTACAATCTGGGTAGTTAAACATAGTCCCAGTAGTGACCCAAAGTTTCATCATGCTGAGATGTTTGCTGGGGTTGGTAGATCAATTAAAGCGTCGTTAGCGATTTTGATAATTGGGTGTGTTTTTCGTAGGCTTGCCATTAATATGTTCTTGTAGTAAAATAATTACAATGGTTCTTCAAGTCATTGATCTCAGTTAGAGTCTGAGCAGGAATTATGATATATTTAATGTCTTTATTATTAGTAGTTTTAATTACAGGTCTTGTTGCAGTGGCTTCTAATCCAACCCCCTATTTCGCGGCTATTGGTTTAGTAGTTACGGCTGGGGTTGGGTGTGGAGTTCTGGTCTACTGTGGGGGTACTTTCTTATCTTTAATTTTATTTTTAATTTATCTTGGTGGAATGCTTGTTGTATTCGCTTATTCAGCGGCTTTGGCTGCTGAGCCTTTCCCTGAGGCTTGGGGGGGTCGGTCTGTTGTGGAATATGTTTTAATTTATCTTTTAGGGGTCGGCTTAGTGGCTGGATTTTTTTGAGGGAGTTGATATGAGGGTTACTGAGTGGTATCTGATAGTCTGAAAGAGTTTTCTGTACTTCGTAATGATATTAGTGGTGTAGCTGTTGTTTATTCTTTTGGGGGTAATATGTTAGTTGTTTGTGTCTGAGTATTATTGTTAACCTTATTTGTTGTTTTAGAGTTAACTCGGGGTTTAGATCGTGGCAGTTTACGGTCAGTTTAGAAGTGAGTAAAGCATAATAACATTAGTGCGGCTAGGGAGGTTGAGAATACAGTTAAATATGTTTTAATCTTTGCTTGTTGGGCGTCATTTAGATATGTAGTGGCTCCGGTAAATGTTCGGTTTATCTTTTCTACTCATAGGACTTGTCATGTTTTATCTAGTATGGTGCCGATTGTGTGTCCTAGGGTTAGTTTTAATTTAGGAAATAGACGGTGAATAATTGTTGGACAGTATCCTAATATGTTAAATGAGTAGTATATTAAGGCTATTGGCGTGCTTTTAATTTGTTGATGGTCTAAGGTTGAAATTCATTTTGCTGTTAGTAATCCAATAATAATAACTCCAACACCTATTAATTTTAGGTATATTGGTATAGTTAGGACTGATGTTTTTTCTGGCATTATGTTGTGTCAAATAATAAACCCTATAAAAATGCTCCCTCAGGCAAGTCGTTTAATAGGCTTAAGTACTGTTTTTGCGTCGTCGGTTGGAGAGATTTTTGGGTTAATTAATGCTGGGCCTATTGTTACATGATATATAAGTCGATAGCTGTATGCTGCAGTAAATGATGCGGCAATGAGTGTCAGGATTACGGTTAATACACTCAGTTTTGATGTAATTAGGGCTTCTAGGATTGCATCTTTAGAGTAAAATCCAGCTAGGAATGGAATTCCTGATAAGGCCATGTTACCAATTAATAGGTATGTTGTGGTAGTAGGTATTAGTGTTATTAGGTTACCCATTTTTCGGATGTCCTGCTCATCTTTTAGTTTATGAATAATTATTCCTGAGCATAAGAATAGCATAGCTTTAAAGAAGGCGTGGGTGCAGATGTGGAAGAATGCTAGTTGGGGTTGATTTAGTCCGATGGCTATTATTATTAAACCTAGTTGGCTTGATGTTGAAAAGGCTACAATTTTTTTAATATCGTTCTGGGTAAGGGCACAGGCAGCTGAAAATAGTGTTGTTGCTAATCCTAGATACAGGCAGGCTATTAGCGCTGTATTATTGTTCTGCATAATGGGATGTAAGCGTACTAGCAGGAAAATACCGGCAACAACTATGGTGCTTGAGTGGAGTAGGGCGGATACGGGTGTTGGGCCTTCTATAGCTGCGGGGAGTCAAGGGTGTAGAGTGAATTGGGCTGATTTTCCCATGGCTGCTAAGATGATCCCTGCTAAAGGTAGTATAGATTTGTGTAGTTCTGATTGTGTTAAAATTTCTTGGATGTTTCATGTATTTATTTGTGTGGCAAATCATGCAATTGCTATAATGAACCCCACATCCCCCACTCGATTGTAAATGACAGCTTGTAGGGCAGATGTACTAGCGTCTGCTCGTCCAGATCATCATCCAATAAGTAAAAATGATATAATCCCAACTCCTTCTCAGCCAATAAAAAGTTGGAATATGTTGTTAGCTGTAACTAGAATAATTATAGCTACTAAGAATAGGAGGAGGTACTTAAAGAAACGGTCTATAAATGGGTCTGCGTGTATATATCATAGCGCAAATTCTAGAATTGATCAGGCAACAAATAGTGCTACTGGGGTAAAGATAAGTGAGTAGTGATCAAGGTTAAAGCTTAAGAATAAATCAAGCGTGTAAATACTTGTTCAATACCAGCTGGTGCAGATATTTTCTACTCCATGGTTAATGAATAATATAAGCGCTGCGAAGCTTACATAAAATGAGTGACTAACGGCGGTTTTAATATTTATAGCCAGTTGATTAGGTTTTTTGGGATCTGGGGTTAGTGTTGTTAGTAACGGGTGAATCAGGATTGTGATAGATAGAAGAATAAGTGATGTTATAATGGTTGTCATAACTTCTACTTGGATTTGCACCAAGAGTTTTTGGTTCCTAAGACCAATGGATTAACTATTATCCTTTAGAAGTGTGAGGAAGCCGCGGAGTTTAACCGCGGTCTGTAAGGATTAGCAGTACTTACTTAGTTCCTTCTTCCTCGGTAAGTTAGGGGATTTTAACTCCTATTATTAGAGTCACGATCTAATGTCTTTATTAAACTAAACCTACTAGTAACATCATCCTAAAAGAATCTCTGGCTTGACCACAAGTAGGATAATCGGGATTATATGTAAGGCTATTAGCAGATGCTCTCGGGTATGATATGGTGGAAGATTAATAATATGGTTTGGTAATTGTCCTCGTTGAGTTATAAGGAATATGTATAATGAGTAGCTTGCTGTAATTAATGTTCCTGCCCCTGTAATTGCAATTGTTCATGGGGATCAGGTGAATAGTGTAGTAATAATTGTTAGTTCTCCTACTAGGTTTGGTAGGGGCGGGAGCGCTAGGTTAGCTAGATTAGCTAGGAATCATCATGTTGCTGTTAGTGGAAGAATTATCTGTAATCCTCGAATAAGGATTATTGTTCGGCTATGGACTCGCTCGTAGGTTGTGTTTGCTAGGCAGAATAGCATTGAGGAAGTTAGTCCGTGGGCGATCATTAGTGTAATTGCTCCTGAAAACCCTCATGTAGTCTGGATCAGAATTCCCCCTGCTACTAGTCCTATGTGACTTACGGATGAGTAAGCAATTAGTGATTTAAGGTCTGTTTGGCGGAGGCAAATTGACCCTGTTATAATGATTCCTCATAGGGCAAGAATAATAAATGGGTAGGCTAGTTCTTTATTAAATGCATCTAGAACAATTATTATTCGTATTATTCCATATCCTCCTAGTTTTAGTAGGATTGCTGCTAGTACTATTGAGCCGGCAACTGGGGCTTCGACGTGTGCTTTTGGTAATCACAGATGTACTCCGTAGAGTGGCATTTTTACCAGGAATGCAATTAAACATCCTGCCCATCAAATGTTATACCCTCAGGACTCAGTTGCAACTGGTTGTGCATATTGGAGAATTGTTATTGATAATGTCCCAGTGGAATGTTGGAGTAAAAGAAGGGCAATTAATAGAGGAAGAGATCCTGCGAGTGTATAAAATAAGAAGTAGATACCTGCGTTTAGACGTTCAGCTTGGTTTCCTCACCGAGTAATAACAATGAGTGTTGGAATAAGGGTGGCTTCAAATATGATGTAAAACATAATAATCTCTGTGGCGCCAAATGCTATGATTAAGAAGGTTTGTAATGAGGCCAAGAGGGAGATGTAAAGGCGTTGTCGGTTGATTGGTTCAGGGTTGATGTGGTTTTGGCTAGCCAGGATTATAAGTGGTAATAATCAGCATGTTAGCACTAGGAAGGGTGCTGATAGTGGATCTGTGGCTATATATGAGTTGGTGTTGGTTCAGCCTGTCTCTGAAGTTCATTTTAACCAAGATAAACTAATTAAGGCGATTAGGAAGCTATGTGCTGTTGTAGTCGCTCATAGGTGTTTTGCGGGGGTGCATCAAATTGTAGGGAATAATATAACTGTTGGGATTAGTACTTTTAACATTGTAGGAGATTAAGATTTTGTAAGTGATCTGTGCCATGAGTTCGAGCTGTGGCAACTAGTAGTGCAAGGCCTGTGCTTGCTTCACAGGCAGAAAAAGCCAGGAGAAGTATTGGAGTTGATGAAAAGCCTGCAGATTCAAATTGAAGTGCTCATAGGGCCAATGCAATAAATAGTGATAGTATTATTCCCTCTAGGCATAGTAATGCTGAGAGTAGATGTATACGGTTAAATGTGAGTCCTATTAGGCCTAGAGTAAATGCTGAGGTAAAGCTAAATTGTATGGGTATCATAAGGAGGTCGTGGAATTAAACCACGATCTTCTGAGCCGAAATCAGAGGTCTTATTTTGGACTAACTTCCTATTCTGCCCACTCAAGGCCGCCTTGGGCTCACTCATAGATTAATCCAACGGTTAGTAGAATCAATACTGCTGTGGCTCAGAAGAATGTTTCTGTTGGGTTATAAAGTTGATCCCCTCATGGAAGGGGAAGTAAAAGGGCAATTTCTAGATCAAATAGAACAAATAAGATCGCTACTAGGAAAAATTGTAGTGAGAATGGGAGTCGGGCAGATCCTAGTGGGTCAAATCCGCATTCATAAGGGGATAATTTTTCTGTATCGGGGTTTATTTGAGGTAATCAAAATGAAATAAATGCTAGGATTAGTGGCACAATTAGTGTAATGATGAGTATTGTAATTAGACCCATTATCTTTCCCTGGGGTTTAACCAAGATTAAGTAATTGGAAGTCACTTGTACTAAATTTATACTAGAAAGATTATGAGCCTCATCAGTAGATTGATACGTAAAGGAATAATCAAACTACGTCAACAAAATGTCAGTATCATGCTGCGGCTTCAAAGCCAAAGTGGTGCTCTGATGTAAAGTGATATTTAATTTGGCGTAGTAGGCAAACAGCTAGAAAGGTTGATCCAATGATAACGTGTAGTCCGTGGAAGCCTGTGGCCACGAAGAATGTTGAGCCATATACTCCATCTGCGATGGTAAATGGTGCTTCATAATATTCTATTGCTTGTAAAGCTGTGAAGTATAACCCTAGAATAATAGTTAGTGCTAGGGATTGGATAGCTTGTTTTCGCAGGCCTTCTATGATGCTGTGGTGGGCTCATGTTACTGTTACTCCTGATGCCAATAATACAGCTGTGTTAAGTAATGGTACTTCAAATGGGTCTAAGGTGGTAAGTCCTGCTGGTGGTCAGCATCCTCCTAGTTCGGGAGTTGGAGCTAGGCTGGAGTGGTAAAATGCTCAGAAGAAGCCTAAAAAGAAGAATACTTCAGAGGTAATGAATAGAATTATTCCATATCGGAGTCCTTTTTGTACTGGGGGTGTGTGGTGACCTTGAAATGTCCCCTCTCGAATTACATCTCGTCACCATTGAATTATAGTAAGGATAAGGAGAACTAATCCAATAGACATTAGGATTGTTGAATGGAAGTGAAATCAGACTGCTAAGCCGGAGGTTATTAGTAAGGCGCCAATAGCTCCTGTAAGGGGTCATGGGCTTGGGTCAACTATATGATATGCATGTGCTTGGTGGGCCATTAGATGTTTTCTTGAAGGTAAAGGCTTAATAATAGAACAAAAACATAAGCTTGAATTATAGCCACTGCCACCTCTAGGAGTGTAAGTATTACAAGTACTGTAGCAGTAAGAATTCCCACAGCTGGTATTATTGGTGTTAAGATAAATACAGCCATTGAAATAAGTTGAATTAATAGGTGACCAGCAGTTAAGTTGGCTGTGAGTCGCACACCTAGGGCTAAGGGGCGGATGAAAAGGCTAATTGTCTCGATAATAATTAGAACTGGGATAAGTGGGGTGGGTGTCCCTTCTGGTAAGAGATGTGCTAGGGAGGCAGTGGGCGCATTTATTATGCCTACTAGTACTGTAGCAAGTCAGAGTGGCACTGCTAGTCCTAGATTTATTGATAGTTGAGTTGTAGGTGTAAATGTATATGGTAATAGGCCAAGTACATTTATAGAGATCAAGAATAGTATAAGTGAGGCAAATAAAAGTGCTCATTTGTGGCCCCCGATGTTTAATGGTATTAATAGTTGATTAATAAATCGGTTAATAAATCATGTCTGGGCTGTAAAGAATCGGTTGTTGACTCATCGTTCAATTGAGTTTGGGAAGAAGATTATTGGTACTATTATTGCGATGAAGATTAGTGAAATTCCTATAAATTTTGGGCTTGCAAATTGGTCGAAAAGACTAACTATCATGATCAGGTTCAGTTTGGGTTTTGGTATTTTTTAACATCAAGTGTTACAAACTCGTTTGGCTGAGTATGATTTGTAACTTTGGTTATTGTAGACGTAAGAAGGACTGCTCATGAGAAAATGAAAATTATAAACCAAGGAATAGGATCTAATTGTGGCATATTCACTAGAGGTGGTCGTTAATCACCAAGGTTTGGCTTAAAAGGCCAATGCTTATTCGATTTTTAGCTTCCTAGTGAGGCGTCTTCTAGTATTAGTGAAGATCATTTTTCAAAATTCTCTAATGGTACTGCTTCAACTACAATTGGTATAAAGCTATGATTTGCTCCGCAGATTTCAGAGCATTGTCCATAGAAGACACCAGGTCGTAATACAATGAATGCAGTTTGGTTAAGTCGTCCTGGTACTGCGTCTATTTTTACACCTAGTGATGGGACGGCTCATGAGTGTAGAACGTCTTCGGCTGACACTAGTACACGAATTGGAGATTCTTTAGGAATTACTATTCGGTGGTCAGTTTCTAGGAGTCGGAATCCACCTGGGGTTAGTTCTTGAGTTGGTACTATGTACGAATCAAACCCTAGATTTTCATAATCTGTATATTCGTAGCTTCAGTATCATTGATGACCCATAGCTTTTACTGTTACGTGGGGGTCATTAATTTCGTCTATTAGGTAGAGGATTCGTAGGGATGGGAGAGCAATTAAGATTAAAATAATAGCAGGTAAAACAGTTCATACAATTTCAATTTCCTGAGAATCTAAAATATACTTATTAGTAAGTTTGGTTGATACTATTGCTACAATGATATAAAGCACTAAGGTGCTAATTAAAAATACAATTATTAGGGCGTGGTCATGGAAGCCGAGAAGTTCTTCTATAACAGGTGATGCTGCGTCTTGGAATCCTAATTGAGTGGGGTGTGCCATTATTTTAAGACATATGAGAATTTAACTCATAATTTCGCCCTGACAAGGTGATGTATTTATATTTTACTAATGTCTCAAAGAAAGTGACAGAGTGGTTATGTGGCTGGCTTGAAACTAGCATATGGGGGTTCAATTCCTTCCTTTCTCGTTAGTTTGGTTGAATTAAGACAAATGCAGGTTCTTCAAATGTGTGGTAAGGCGGAGGGCAGCCGTGAAGCCATTCTACATTTGTTGAGGTAAGTTCAACAGAAAGCACTTCTCGTTTGGCAGCGAAAGCCTCTCAAATGATAAATAAGAATATAATTACTGCTACTAAAGAAATTAGTGACCCAATAGAGGAAACTGTGTTTCATAGGGCGTAGGCGTCTGGATAATCAGAGTATCGTCGTGGCATTCCTGCTAATCCTAGGAAGTGTTGAGGGAAGAATGTGAGGTTTACACCAATAAACATAACTCCAAAGTGAATTTTCGTTCAAGCGCTATTTAAGGTATAGCCTGTAAATAGGGGGAATCAGTGGACGAAACCTGCTATGATAGCAAATACGGCACCCATAGAGAGGACATAATGGAAATGTGCAACAACATAGTAGGTGTCATGAAGCACAATATCTAAAGAGGAGTTTGCCAGAATAATGCCTGTAAGTCCTCCTACTGTAAATAAGAAGATAAATCCCAGGGCTCATAGTATTGGTGTTTCTCATTTAATAGATCCTCCATGGAGCGTTGCTAGTCAGCTAAATACTTTTACTCCTGTTGGGATGGCGATGATTATTGTTGCAGATGTAAAGTATGCGCGAGTGTCTACGTCTATTCCAACGGTAAATATGTGGTGAGCTCAAACAATAAATCCTAAAAGGCCAATGGCCATTATAGCTCATACTATTCCCATATACCCAAATGGTTCTTTTTTCCCTGCGTAGTATGCTACTACGTGAGAAATAATCCCAAATCCGGGTAGAATAAGAATATAAACTTCTGGGTGGCCAAAGAATCAGAATAAGTGTTGATAAAGAATTGGATCTCCTCCTCCGGCAGGGTCAAAGAATGTAGTATTAAGATTTCGGTCAGTAAGAAGTATTGTAATCCCAGCGGCTAGAACAGGTAGTGAGAGAAGTAGTAGAACAGCTGTCACTAATACAGCTCAAACAAATAATGGAGTCTGGTATTGAGTAATGGCAGGGGGTTTTATGTTAATAATTGTTGTAATAAAATTAATAGCCCCAAGAATTGATGATACACCTGCTAAGTGAAGTGAGAAGATAGTTAAGTCTACTGATGCCCCTGCATGGGCAAGATTACCTGCAAGTGGCGGATATACTGTTCACCCTGTCCCGGCCCCAGCTTCAACCCCAGAAGATGCTAAAAGTAGAAGAAATGATGGCGGAAGTAATCAAAAGCTTATATTATTTATTCGCGGAAATGCCATATCAGGGGCTCCAATTATTAGTGGGACTAATCAATTTCCAAATCCCCCAATGAGCATAGGTATAACTATAAAGAAAATTATTACAAAAGCGTGAGCAGTAACAATAACATTATAAATTTGATCATCTCCTAGTAGTGATCCAGGTTGGCTTAGTTCAGCACGAATTAGGAGGCTAAGTGCAGTTCCAACTATTCCAGCTCAGGCACCGAATACAAGATAGAGGGTGCCAATGTCTTTGTGATTAGTAGAGAAGAATCAACGCGTGATTGTCACAGGTAAGGTGGCCGAGCGTCAGGTAGCGGTTTGTAGCACCGTAAACAGAGGTTTAATTCCTCTTCTTATCAGAGCCCTGTGGTGTACAACATATTAGATTGCAAACCTAAAGTCGCAGATTAATTCCTGCCCGGGCTTTTCCCGCCTTTTTGTCCTGACAGGCGGGAAAAGTAGATGGATGCTCGCTGGTTTGAGCGCTTAGCTGTTAACTAAGATTTTGTAGGATCGAGGCCTTCCTATCTAGAAGGGCCTTAGTTTAATTAAAATGTATGACTTGCAATCATAAGATGCAGAGTAAAATCTGTGGGTCCTATTCAGGGGCTGGAAGAGTCTCACTTCCACTTAGAGCTTTGAAGGCTCTTGGTCTTAGTATTATCCTAAGCCCCTAGGTGGTTAGCATTAGAATAGTTGGAGTTATCGGGAGAAGACCTAGGGTAATAATAATGGTTGTAGTTAATGGCATAAGGTTTTGGTTCGTTTTGACTCGCCATGGGGCGGTTGCATTGGTCGTATTGGGATTGATTGTTAATGTGGCTGTATAACACAGTCGTAAGTAGAAGTATAGGCTTAATAAAGCTGCTAGAACTATAATTGTAGCTGTAAGGGGCAGTTCTTGTTTTGCTAATTCTTGAATAATCAATCATTTTGGCGCGAATCCTGTTATTGGTGGAAGTCCTCCTAGTGATAATAAAATTACTGGTATAATTGATGTTAGTATTGGATTTTTTGATCAGGCTGTTGACAGTGTGTTAATTTTAGTAGTGTTTAGTGTTTTTAGTGTGAGGAATGCTGCAGATGTTATGAAAATGTAGGCAATTAGAGCAATTATTGTTAGTTGTGGGGCGTAGTGGATAATAATTATTATTCACCCTATGTGGGCGATTGATGAGTAGGCTAGAATCTTTCGTAGCTGAGTTTGATTTAGTCCCCCTCATCCTCCAATTAAAGTTGATAGAATCCCTAGTAATATAAGGAGGGCTGGGTTAGTGTTTTGGCTAACTTGAATAATTAATGCGAATGGGGCTAGTTTTTGTCAAGTAGATAAAATTAGTCCTGTTGTTAAGTTCAATCCTTGAAGGACTTCTGGAAGTCAGAAGTGCGCTGGTGCTAGTCCAATTTTTAGTGCTAGTGCAGAAATAATTATTATGTTAATAATCGGGTTTGATGTATTATTAATGCTTCATTCTCCGGTAAGTCAGGCATTTGTTGTGCTTGTAAATAGGATTATTGCTGCTGCGGTGGCTTGAATTAAGAAGTACTTTGTAGTTGCTTCTACTGCTCGTGGGTGATGTTGTTGGGCTATTAGGGGAGTAATTGCTAGGGTATTAATTTCCAGCCCCATTCAGGCTAGTAGCCAGTGTGAGCTGGCAAATGTTATGGTGGTGCCTAGTCCTAGGCTATAAAGGAGAATTACTAGTACATAGGGATTCATTGATAGGGGATGGTTTTTCACCATCATGTTCGGGTTATGGGCCCGAAAGCTTATTTAGCTGAACCTGTCTTAGAAGGTGGTGTAGAGGGAGCACTAAGAGTTTTGATCTCTTCGGTATAGGTTCAAGTCCTTTCTTTCTAAGAACTGAGGGGAATTTAACCCCTGTAGTTTACTCTATCAAAGTAATCCTTGGGCATTCAGGCACAGTTCTTTTGTTATAATTGTGGTGGTAGGCTTGCTATTGCGATTGGTAGGGCAGTGTGTCATAGAACAAAGGCCAGTGTAATTGGGAGGAAATTTTTTCAGATTAAGTGTATAAGTCGGTCATAGCGAAATCGTGGGTATGATGCTCGTACTCATAAGAATAATATTGCTAAGAGTGCCGTTTTAGTTATAATACAAATTGTTGATAGTTCTGGACTATTGGGTATGTAGGTTGTTCCTAAAAATAGGATAGCTGATAGGGTGTTTATTAATAGAATATTAGCGTACTCGGCTAGGAAAAATAGTGCAAATGGTCCTCCTGCATATTCTACATTAAATCCTGATACTAGCTCTGATTCTCCCTCAGTTAGGTCAAATGGTGCTCGGTTAGTCTCTGCTAGGGTTGAAATATATCATATTGCGGCAAGGGGTCAAGCGGGGATTAATAATCAAATTTTTTCCTGGGTAATGCTTAGGGTTTGTAGTGAAAATCCTCCTGAAAAAATTATAATTGATAGAATGATTAGTCCTAGGCTTACTTCATAGGAAATTGTTTGTGCTACGGCTCGTAGTGCTCCAACTAGTGCATATTTTGAATTTGATGCTCATCCTGACCCTAGAATTGAGTAAACTGCTAAACTTGATAAGGCTAAGATAAACAACATTCCTAGATTTAGGTTTGTTATTGAGTGCGGTAGTGGTATTGGGGTTCATAGTATTATGGCCAGTGTTAGTGCTATAATTGGTGTAATGAGAAATATTAGTGGGGATGATGTTGATGGGCGGATGGGCTCTTTAATAAATAGTTTCACACCGTCGGCAATTGGTTGAATTGTGCCGTATGGCCCTACTACATTTGGGCCTTTTCGGAGTTGTATATATCCTAATACCTTTCGTTCTACTAGAGTTAAAAAAGCTACTGCTAGTAGGACAAGTACAATGTAGATTAAGGGGTTTACTAAGTAGTTTATTAAGGTGTAGAACATAAGTTGGGGAGAGGATTTGAACCTCTGGTATAAAGGGCTTAGATCTTTTGCAATTACCGTGCTCTGCCACCCCAACAGGCTTTGGGTGATATTTCTTGGGGTTTCTGGGTCTTTTATGTTTACCGGGCGCTGCCACACCTAAAAAGTTTTAGGGCTTGTTTTTGGGGTTCGGTATTTTTTAATTACCTACTTCACCATTTTACAAGTCCTGGTATTATTTTTAAGGCCCGGGTCTTTTTTGGTTGCCGGATTCTAATGTCTGACAATTCTGAGGATTTGTCAGGTGTGTTAGGGAGGGGGTTTAAACCTCTTTTAAGGTCTACAAGCATGTGCTATTAAGTTTTGTGCCCTAACAACTCCTTGATTAGGAGGTGAATTATGCTCTCCCTTTATTTAATTTATTTAAATTCATTAATTTGGGGTGGGGCGTGCTTTTGGATTGGGCCCCCTTTTTCCGATCCTTTCGTACTGGGAAAAACTAGCATTACAGATAGAAACTGACCTGGATTACTCCGGTCTGAACTCAGATCACGTAGGACTTTAATCGTTGAACAAACGAACCCTTAATAGCGGCTGCACCATTAGGATGTCCTGATCCAACATCGAGGTCGTAAACCCTCTCGTCGATATGGACTCTGGAAGAGGATTGCGCTGTTATCCCTTGGGTAACTTGGTTCGTTAATCGGCTTTGGGCCGGGTCATATTTGGTCAGATGTTCTGTTACTTAGAGGTGTCTTTCTTGGTTTTGGAATTTATCCAATCCACTCGGAGGCTGTTTTTTGCTCCGTGGTCGCCCCAACCGAAGGTAAATTCTCATTAGTCATTATATTTATATATTTTAAGGGCTTGCTTAATATGGGTGAGTTTTGTACCTTAAGCTCCAAAGGGTCTTCTCGTCTTGTATAATTATACCCGCTTCTGCACGGATAGATCAATTTCACTGACCGGATAAGGGAGACAGTTAAGCCCTCGTCTAACCATTCATACAGGTCCCCATTTAAAGGACTAGTGATTGCGCTACCTTTGCACGGTTAAAATACCGCGGCCGTTGAACTTGTAGTCACTGGGCAGGCTGGACCTCTTATATTTTAATAGTTCAAGAGGCGATGTTTTTGGTAAACAGGCGAGGCTTGGGTTTGCCGAGTTCCTTCCTTATCTTTTAGTCTTTCCTTTGGTGCACTCCAGTGTGGGGTTAACGATTTTGGGTTATGAGATTTTCTTGGTTACTAAGTTGTTCATATTGCCCTCTTTGTTTGGGTTCGTTATTTATCAGTGGTAGGTCCGATCTGACTTACACTTGTGCCAGGAGAAGATTAGTTCTTCTTGTTACTCATTTTAGCATAATTTCTTCCATGGGTGCATGGAATAGCCTAGTATTTTTGGGGAAGTAAGATAATTTATCGGGATAATAAATTCTTGTTTGTCTGAGCTTTAACGCTTTCTGTTTAGGTGGCTGCTTTTAGGCCCACTAAGACAAAATATTTTGTGTAATATGATCTTTATTCTCCTTTTAAGGTTGTGTCCTTTGTTTAAGGGGCTGAACCTCCTTAAACTAACTCTCGTGCTTTTCCTTAAGTTATCTTATATGATTTATTTTGATTTAGGTCTTACGAGGCTGAACTTATATTCATTTCCTAGGCAACCAGCTATCACCAAGTTCGATAGGTCTGTCACTTCTACCCGGAGCTCTTCCCACTCTTTTGCCACAGAGACGGGTTGGCCCTAATTTATATAGGCTGTCTCGGGGTAGCTCACTTGGTTTCGGGGTTTCAAACTAAAGGTCTCTTTGCTTGATTGTACTTGCTAAATCATGATGCAAAAGGTACAAGATTTAGTCTTTGTTTTTTTTTGCTTATATGGGTTATTTCATTTCTCTTTCAACTTTCCCTTGCGGTACTTTTTCTATTGCTTTAAAGTGGTCCTTTTCTGTCTCCCATACTAAGGTGAAAAATGGTTTAATTTATTGTTTTAGGCTAAAATTTTTTATTTATGTTGTTTGATTAGTGTTAATAATTAAGCTAGTTGTTTTGCTCAGGGTGGCCCGATTTGCACAGGCTTCTTCACGGTGTAAATGAGATGCTGAACTATTTAGCTTCACTCTGGGTTTATCCAAGTGCACCTTCCGGTACACTTACCTTGTTACGACTTGCCTCCCCTTGTCTTTGCTTTTGTATTATATAGAATTTTTTGCATTGTGACAGGAGAGAGTGACGGGCGGTGTGTACGCGCCTCAGGGCCGGGTTCAAAAGGACACTCTTTTTCCTTTTTACTACTAAATCCTCCTTCAAGCATTAGTTTCATATTGCATATTCGTAATATTCTGCTATAGAAAATGTAGCCCATTTCTTCCCATTTCGTTCGCTACACCTCGACCTGACGTTTTTAATAATATTCTTTTTGCTTACTTTTATTCCTTCATAGGGTAAGCTGGCGACGGCGGTATATAGGCTGGGTTGGCCAGAAATGGTGAGGTTTAACGGGGATTATCGGTTCTAGAACAGGCTCCTCTAGGGGGGTCTAAGGCACCGTCAGGTCCTTTGGGTTTTAAGCTGGTGCTCGTAATACCCGGGCGGACATTATTGTATATGTATGTCTTGGTTTACAACTGAGCATAGTGGGGTATCTAATCCCAGTTTGTTTCTCAGTTTTCGTGGGGTCAGGTAGTTTTACTAAAGTAACTTTCGTATTTGGACTTCGGACATCTAGAAGCGTATAACAGCCAAGGGGCCATTTGACTTTATTTTTGTTATCCTTAACCACCCTTTACGCCGCGTTATCATTAACTAGGACTATTCGTTTAACCGCGGTTGCTGGCACGAATTTTACCGGTCCTCTTAACCCTGACTAAGTCAAGTTTTCACTTATGGCTTAATGTTTATCACTGCTGGATTCCCTTGGGGGTGTGGCTTGGCCAGGCGTTTTGGGCTAAATATTTGTTCCTGATGCCCGCTCCTCATCCCAGGTCGGGGGATTAAGGGCATACTCACAGGGCTGCGGATACTTGCATGTGTAAGTTGGGTTAGAGCTAATGGAAAGGTCGGGACCATACCTTTGTGCATGCGGGACTTTTTAGGGTCCATCTTAGCATCTTCAGTGCCATGCTTTACATTAAGCTACGCTAGC